TTCTTTTTAACTAACTTTTTAATTAAGTTTTTTAGTAAAAAAGTTAGTTAAAAAGACGAATTCTACTATATCATAATCTAATTCTCTATATAATAATTATATATCTATATAATAATAGATATCATTTTTTCTATATAATATTATAACAATCCATAGAAAATATATATATAGAAATATATATATATAGATATATATAGAATTTTAGAATAATATATTCTAGAAATATATAATATAGATTTAAATAAGAATATATTAGATTAAAATAAGAATATATTAGATTAAAATAAGAATATATTCAAAATAAAATTCAAATTGTCAAAAAATCACTAAAACAAAATAAAGAAATTCAAATGAATAATTTTAAAAATTGACTAAATAATTTGTATTCATTCTGAAAAAGAATGATTCGAGTAGAATATAGAGATAGGAAAAAAGAGCGGGTAGCGGGAATCGAACCCGCATCGTTAGCTTGGAAGGCTAGGGGTTATAGTCGACGTTTGTTCATCATTTTTAACGTCTCTAATTCAAAACCGAACGTGAAACTTTTGTTTCATTCGGCTCCTTTACGGAATAAATTCAGAAATGAAAGACGTGAAAAAAAAAGATTAACCCATAACATCTATGTCAGCCTTTCCGTATAAATACATTTAAAACACCTTGCTTTTTAGATGATCCCTATAGTAGATAGAAGAGGAGTATTTTTACAATCTGTTTTTTCTAGTTACTTCGTTCTCTATTTCTATTTGAGAGAATCTTTAGGAAAAGAATAAGATTTCCATCGAGCTAAAAAAAATGTCGATGTCTCTAGTAAACTAAAGCAATCGTTTAATAGCTATTTTGCTTCAATCTCTCCTATGCAAAAAATGGAAGATTTAGTTACGATTAGAAAAAAAACTTTATATAACTTTCCCCATGGATCCTTTACTCATACTCAAAAAAAAATTGGGATTTTTGATACAATTAACAAAAAACTTATGTTTCATAATTTTAGAATTCCATTTTTTCAATTTATAATTGATTCTTCTTGGATACAAACTACGATAATTTATATTATTCCTCGAATTGTTCGTTGAAAGGAATAAAGGATTAAACCCCTTTAAGTAAGAAATAAAGTTTTTGATCGGAATATGAATCAAACGAGGGATCCCTTAACTTTTAAGGGGTCCTTAGAACGAATCGCACTTTTACCACTAAACTATACCCGCTGCTACAATGCTATTATTGCAAATAAATGGACTTTTTGTCGAACCTAGGAATCTGTCGTAATAAAATAAATAGGAACATACGTTTATACTAATTAAGAGTGTTGACATGTTTCGTAAGGGGGCCGAACCCTGATCAATTATTAATTAAAAAAAGGGGGCGAATCTAAGTTTTTGATTTTGTCAAATCAAATATACATTAATATAAATCATTGTTATCCAGGATTCATGGGGCTGTATCAAAACTCAAAAAAAGGAATGGGAATAAATAGAAATGTGAGATATATATATTCATTTATATATATATATAAATGAATATATATAAATGAATAGAATTTTAATAATAATATATATGTAATGTTCTAGAATTAGAATCAAATAGAAAAAGAGATAAGATATAAATAAAAAAGTCGTTTTTCAAGCCCTACTTTTTGTTCTGTTTGTTTATGCAATGTAACATAAACATAATATATTTATTTAAATATATTATGTTTGGGGAGAGATGGCTGAGTGGACTAAAGCGTCGGATTGCTAATCCGTTGTACGAATTTTTGTACCGAGGGTTCGAATCCCTCTCTTTCCGTCGATGATTTGGTATTTTTTTTCTTTTGAACTTATATAGCTTCCTTTGTTTGTTTTCCTTTTTTTTTTATTTACCTGTTAAAGATGTAAAATAGATACAATCCTAAAATTTTTTTGTAAAATCTAGTACAAGAAAGGAAAACATAGAAAACTAGAAATATTTTTTTTTATTCTTCACGTCCTGGATTACGTCCTGGATCGTTAGATAGGAATCCGAAGATAAAAAGAGAAACAAAGAATATCACTACTGTGTAAACAAATAGTTTTAGAGTAAGCATTACAAAATCTCCAAGATAATAATAAAAAAAAAAAAGACAGAGAAAGAGAATAGATTCTCTTATCTAACACATTTTGTTTCTTTTGTTACAAAATTTCTCAGAAATAAAGTGATTTCAAGGAAATATAACAAAATTTGGAAATTTCTTTGTAGTAAGAGCCGAATCCTTTATTACTATTAATAAAATATTTGTATTACAAAAGGTTTTCTTTCATATCCACAACCCAAGTACTGGTGGTGGACTCAAATCTAATAATAGAAGGATTTCTCAGTGAAAAAAAAAAAAAAGCGTAAGAATGAAATGAGGAAAAAATGAGATGGTCCAGACTTCTCTTGTATATACAAGAATTTCCATATTTGAATCAAGGATTCACACTGTAAGACTTATCTGATCTTTTTTTTTTCCAATTTTTGTTTTCGAATAAATTCCTAATTTATTTCGGACATTTATTCAAATGCAAGATCTCATCGAAAACTTACAGCAGCTTGCCAAACAAAAGCTAAAAGAAAAAAGAGTACAGGTATTACTGGCATAACATCCACAATTGGATTCAAAAAAGCATAGGCTTCAGGTAATTTCGCCAAGAAAAAACTACTTGAATAAAGGGCGGAGTGAATACAGACCAAACTAAAGATATTAAGCATAACAAACATTTTGTTCCTTAAGAAAATTTACTGTTTTTTTTTTATTGCAATCTTTATTGTATATTATTGTATATATATAATTTTTTTTAGACTATATTAAGAATTTTATATACATAATTAATATAATTTTATTTATATACATAATACATAATTAATATATCTATTAATATATATATATTTCGATTCTAATATTCTATTTAATTATTAGAATATATTAAATAGAATAATATATAATACAATTTATTTAAAAAAAAAAAATATCAAATACAATCAGACCCTCCAAAATCCTTATTTGATTTGAATTTATCCAGTTAAAAATCTTTCCGGTCTGAAAAAAAAAAAGAAGAAATAATACTTTCATACAATATCTTAATTGAATTCTATGTAATGATCAAGAATTTCAGTCTTATTCTATATCTACGCATAGAAAACTCCTAGCAACAATTTATTCTATGGATTGGGGGGGAGTAGAGTTGACGAATAACCAATACCAATAATAGTGTTTATTAAATAAATTGAATGTCGAATCAAAAATGGGGCGTGGCCAAGCGGTAAGGCAACGGGTTTTGGTCCCGCTATTCGGAGGTTCGAATCCTTCCGTCCCAGAGGATATCCATTCCTGATGTATATCCTATTTGAATAAAAAAAAATTGTATCTCATGATATAAAAATGACCCCTTTTTTATTAATCATTCGTCTCTAATCTAAATAGAGTCGCTTTTGAATCGACATCTTCAAACTTTATTTTTTTTTCCTTTTTTTGTAATCACTGTGGATAATTTTTAATTATTAAAAAAAAAATTGGAGTTCATAGTTCATATATATTTCTTTTATATTATATTTCTATATATTGATTTGAATAAATTTTTCATAAAATATCGAGTTAATTTGAGTTTTTTTTTTACTTCTTTAGATTCCGAAATTTTCCATTCATATGGAAAGAAAACCTAGAAGTAAAAAGGATAGATTATTATGTATCGATTGAATCAATGACTATTCACGATTTCATAATTGAATCAATTACATACCGGATCCAAACTAAAGGAATGTTATGGTAAAACTTCGTTTGAAACGATGTGGTAAAAAGCAACGTGCGACTTGAAAGACATGATTAGATTAGCTGTGGATTCTTACATCCGCTATCTTTTTCTAGTATGTATATAGAAATATATAGAAATGGAAGTGCTCTTGGCTCGACATCGTTTGTGCTGTTCCACTAGAACTCATTGTTTAGGGGACGGGAGAGGGGTTGATGATGTAAATAGTACACGATGGAGCTCGAGTTGATTCATTTCTCAGGGGCAAGTATCTAAGGTTAGTAAAAATGAATAAGTTAGAACAACTTCGTAAGTATATTTTTGATAAAGAAATCGAAAGGATCCAATTTAAGCAAGTTAAAAAAGTAAAATTTGTTGGAATTGGTAAAACTTTTTCGATCAAAAGTGTATCCGAGGGAATAAACCTTCTATTTGTATGATTCGTTGAGAGAAATAAAAAGAAATGGTATGTTGCTGCCATTTTTGAAACGATTAAAGATCCCCGAAGTAATGTCTAAACCTAATGATTAAAGTAAAAGCTAAAAGATCCTGTAACAAGTAAATACCATTTTGAATTGTCTCAAAAATTCCATTAGAATTAGAATAACCATTCTATTAGAATGAAGAAAAAAATGGATTCTAAATAAGACGGGCAAGAAAAGGGGGTAGAGACCGCTCAATAAATGAGATACCTAAGGGTTTTGTTTTCCTTTGAGAGTTATCCAATTTGAGTTATGAGGTTGCGAATACGAGGAGTTTTTTTTTTAGAAAGAAAAAAAAAAAGAATAAGAAAAAAAAACTTTAATCACAGTCTAATTGATTTCATGATTTTATTGATCTATTTTACATATTTTATACATAGACATATTGAATTTTCTCGAGCCGTACGAGGAGAAAACTTCTTATACGTTTCTATGGGGGGGTGTATTATTCATCTATATCTATCCCAATGAGCCGTTTATCGAATCGTTGCAATTGATGTTCGATCCCGAAGAGGGGGAAGATATCTTCGTAAAGTGGGTTTTTATGATCCAATAAAGAATCAAACCTATTTAAATATTCCTGTTATTCTATATTTCCTTGAACGGGGCGCTCAACCTACAGGAACTGTTCAGGATATTTCAAAAAGGGCCGATGTTTCTTTGGAACTTTCCCCTACTCAACAAACGAAAGTTAATTAATGAAAAAAAGTAGGGTGTGGATGACTTGTATATAGATTTATAGAACTCTTTTCTTTTTTATCCCCCCCCCTGCTCTCCATACCTAATTTTCGATTTCTTATTGTTAACATAAAATGATATTTGGGATAGCCAAAAAATGTATTTTTATCGGTCTTCAAAAAAAAAAAAAAAATGGATAGAGATTGTAGAAAAATATATATAGTAAAAGGCAAATGAATATTGACTAAATGAACTCATTGGGTCTATAAATTATTACCCCCAATGAGGTTTCTTTTTTTTTTTCATTTTAATCTAATAACATTTAAATATAATAAAAAGAAGAGAATGAAAAAAATCTTATTCTATATTATCAATATTTCATATTATATCTTTTTCTTATTTCTTTTATTATTGAATATAATATTTATAGTTATTAGAATACGTTTTTTCTAAAAAAAAGGGGGGGGGGAATCGAATTGAAAAAGAATTCCAGCACATATAGTGACATATATAGTGAAATAATACTACAGGTTCTCACGAAAAAGAATCTTTTTTTACTCACTCGCTCGTTTTTATTATAAGTTACCAATTCTATTGATTGGATTTATTATATCCTTTTTTTTTATAGTAAATAAATGAGATAGAATATTAAAAATATTCTATTTGAATAATTTTTCATCGAATGACTATTCATCTATTGTATTTTTTTGTTAATAGAGGAACATAACTCTATGGAAAAATGGTGGTTCAATTCTATGTTGTTTAATAGGCAGTTAGAATACGGGTGTGGGTTAAGAAAATCAATGGATAGTTTTGGTCCTATTGAAAATACCAGTGTAAGTGAAGACCCTATTTTTATTGATATGGAAAAAAACTTTCCTAGCTGGAATGATAGTGACAATTCTAGTTACAGTAATGTTGATTATTTAGTCGGTGTCAGGAACATCCAGAATTTCCTATCTGATAAAATCGTTTTAGTTAGGGATAACAATAGCAAGAAGAACAGTTATTCCATATATTTTGCTATTGAAAATAATATTTTGGAGATTGACAATGATCATTCTTTTCTAAGTGAACCAGAAAGTCTTTTTTATAGCTATAAGAATTCCAGCTATCTTAATAATGTCTTTAAGAGACATGATGATCATTACGTGTATGATATTAAATCTAGTTGGAATAATGACATTCATAGTTGCATTGATAGTTATCTTCGTTCTCAAATCTGTATTGGTAGTCACATTTTAGGTGAGAATGATAAATACAATGACAGTTACTTTTATAGTTATATTTGTGGTAAGGTCAGAAATAGCAATGAAAGCGATAGTTCTAGTATAATAACTTTCACGAATGATATAAATGATAAAGATTTAACTAGAAGAGAGAGTTCTAATGATCTCGATGAAACTCAAAAATACAAGCATTTATGGATTGAATGCGAAAATTGTTATGGATTAAATTATAAGAAATTTTTGAAATCAAAAATGAATATTTGTGAACATTGTGGATATCATTTGAAAATGAGCAGTTCAGATAGAATCGAACTCTCGATTGATCCAGGTACTTGGAATCCTATGGATGAAGACATGGTCTCTCTGGATCCAATTGAATTTCATTCGGAAGAGGAACCTTATAAAGATCGTATGGATTCTTATCAAAGAAAGACAGGATTAACTGAGGCTATTCAAACGGGCACAGGTCAACTAAACGGTATTCCTGTAGCTATTGGGATCATGGATTTTCAGTTTATGGGGGGTAGTATGGGATCCGTAGTTGGTGAGAAAATCACCCGTTTGGTCGAATATGCTGCCAATCAACTTTTACCTCTTATTCTTGTATGTGCGTCCGGAGGAGCACGTATGCAAGAAGGAAGTCTGAGCTTAATGCAAATGGCTAAAATTTCTTCTGCTTTATATGATTATCAAACAAATAAAAGGTTATTCTATGTATCCATCCTTACATCTCCTACTACTGGGGGGGTGACAGCTAGTTTTGGCATGTTGGGGGATATCATTATTGCCGAACCCAATGCTTACATTGCATTTGCGGGTAAAAGAGTAATTGAACAAACGTTGAATAAGACAGTACCCGAAGGTTCACAAGCAGCTGAATATTTATTCCATAAGGGCTTATTTGATTCAATCGTACCGCGTAATACTTTAAAGGGGGTTTTAAGTGAGTTATTTCAGCTCCATGCTTTCTTGCCTTTGACTCAAAATGAAAAATCTAGCAAAGCTTAAAATCCAAATTTTTTTTTATTCTTTTTTTTTTTTCATTTTAAAAATTCCAATAAATTCCAAACAAATAAAATAAATTGAAAGGTGTATTATCATACATATGTTTCTTGGAGAAATCGAAGGCGAAATCCATCCTTGAGTTCTATGTTCTACACTCCTTATTATATATATTTCTATTAAATTTATATTATATATATTTTATTTTTATTAATTTATTTCTTATTTATTCTATTTTATACTCATACTCAATATACTCATTTATACTCATTATATAGACTGAATATATATAATATAGAACATATATTCTATATTAGAACATATATTCTATATTCTATATATTAACTTAGCTATACTTAGTATAATTTATAAAATATACTTCGTATAAGTAAAGTATATTTGAATTCTAGTGATTAGAGACTATCTTTATAAAACAATATAAGAAAAAAAAAAAAAGAATATATATAATATGAGATTTATATAAATATATATAACAGGTACAAATATTAAATCGAGGTACCCATTCTATGATAAACTTACCCTCCTTTTTTGTGCCTTTAGTGGGCCTAGTATTTCCGGCAATTGCAATGGCTTCTTTATTTCTTCATGTTCAAAGGAACAATATTTTTTAGATACGGACAGGAGGCACAAATAAGATATATATTTAGATCTGGAAGCAATTCGATGAATTACTGTTAAAGGTTTCCATCAAAATAGTGCTAGTTGATGAGAGTTACTTCGGAAACAAAGAAAAGTCAAGTAAAATTCATTTGCTTGGGTTATCTATTTTCCCAATTCTAATAAAACAAAACTAAATCTAATATGGATTGGCGATCAGAACATTTATTGATAGAACTTAAAGAGGGGTCTCGAAAAACAAGTAATTTCTGCTGGGCCTTTATCCTTTTTTTAGGTTCATTAGGTTTCTTGTTGGTTGGAACTTCCAGTTATCTTGGTAGGGATTTGTTATCTTTATTTCCGTCTCAGCAAATTCTTTTTTTTCCACAGGGGATGGTGATGTCTTTCTATGGAATCGCGGGTCTCTTTATTAGTTCTTATTTGTGGTGTACAATTTGGTGGAATGTGGGTGGTGGTTATGATCGATTCGATAAAAAAGAGGGAATAGTGTGTATTTTTCGTTGGGGATTTCCTGGAAAAAATCGTCGTATTTTTCTTCGATTCCTTATGAACGATGTTCAGTCCATCAGAATTTTGACTCAGTCCACCAAAATTAGTAAAGAGGGTATTTATCCTCGTTGTATCATTTATATGGAAATCCGAGGACAGGGATTCATTCCCTTGACTCGTAGTGACGAGAATTTGAATACACAACAAATTGTAGACAAAGCTGGGGAATTGGCCTGTTTCTTGCGTGTACCAATTGAAGTACTTTGTTAAAAAAAAGAAATGAACTGAAAAATGAATGCTTCCTTAGGGAAAAGATATTTTTCGAAATTTTTCTATTTTGTTTTGATAGAAGAGGCCTTCTTTGGTTTCGAAATCGAACTAATATTCATTACGCGAAGTGCTCCTTCATGTATTCATCAAAAAAAGGGGTAATTGCTTCGAATCTTGGCAATTGATATCTTTTTAAACAATATCTTTTTCTTAATTCAAAAATTGGCAGTGGATTCTTTCAATTTTTTAGTCTATTTCTGTATTCTTTCTAAATTAAAAGACTAACTCCCGAATTGAAACGAAAAAGACGCGGGAATATATTATATATATATTTATATATATATAAATATATAGGCTCTAGGACTTGTAATAGAACTTATGCTTGATACAAACATTATTATCATCCTATAGAGTTGACGAATGAGATGAAGCTGAGTTCATTAAATAAAGACGAAAAATGGCAAAAAAGAAAGCATTCATTCCCTTTCTATATTTTACACCTATAGTCTTTTTGCCCTGGTGCATCTCTTTCACATTTAAGAGATGTCTGAAATCTTGGGTTACTAATTGGTGGAATACTAGGCAATCCGAAATCTTCTTGAATGATATTCAAGAAAAGAATATTCTAAAAAAATTCATAGAATTCAAAGAACTGTTCCTCTTGGATGAAATGCTAAAGGAATACCCGGAAACACGTCTACAAAATCTTCGTATCGAAATATACAAAGAAACCATCCAATTGATCAAGGCGCACAACGAGGATCGTATCCATGCGATTTTACACTTCTCGACAAACATAATCTGTTTCGTTATTCTAAGTGGTTATTCCAGTCTAGGTAATCAAGAACTTATTATTCTTAACTCGCGGGTTCAAGAATTCCTATATAATTTAAGTGACACAATAAAAGCTTTTTCCATTCTTTTATTAACTGATTTATGTATAGGATTCCATTCGACCCATGGTTGGGAACTGATGATTGGTTCGGTCTATAAGGATTTTGGATTTGCTCAGAATGATCAAATTATATCTGGTCTTGTTTCCACTTTTCCAGTCATTTTAGATACAATTTTCAAATATTGGATTTTCCGTTATTTAAATCGAGTATCTCCTTCACTTGTAGTGATTTATCATTCAATGAATGACTGAAAAAAAGATCCACTGATCATATTTGAAAGTTTTTTATTTTTTTTTTGTACAAAAGCTAAACAACATTCAAATATTTTTCTTTCTAGCTACGCAAGCCAAGGGATTCTTCCCATATTCCAGGAAATTTATTTCAGTAAATAGCAGAATCATGAATAGGATAGGGAACTATGCTAGCAACCTACCAAATTTTATTGTATAAAAATTATCAGGATCAATGATTGGACCATGCAAACTAGAAATGCCTTTTCTTGGATAAAGGAAGAGATTACTAGATCTATTTCCGTATCGCTCATGGTATATATAATAACTCGAGCACCCATT